AATGCCATTTTCTATGAGCGAATGTGCCCATACTTGTTCATCATTAGAGGACACTATTCGTAATAATTTTCCCTTTTTTTTCTTACTTTCTTTATAAATTTTTCTAATTTTATGAATAAAATTAGAGTTAGAGTAGGATAAAGTACAATAATTTAATTCTAAAGATAATAAAGGCTTTGTTACGTTTCCACATCAAAGTAAAATATAGTACTTAGTTCTTTTTTCTTTCATTTAATGCCTATTGGTGTTCCAAAAGTACCTTTTCGAAGTCCTGGAGAGGAAGATGCATCTTGGGTTGACATATAGTGCGACTTGTCAGATATATTGGGTCATATGGGATTTTCCCGTTTTCTCCCCAATCGAGATATCCTCTGTTTCGCCCACGAAAGATTCATTGAATCATCAAAAATTTGGAGCGTGAAGTGCAATTAGATCCATTTTTGGGGGGGATTCGAATTATTATTACTATTCTAAATTAGAAGAATTTATGGTTGGCTTAGTTGGACTACTACATTGAAGTATCCAGGCTCCGTTTAAAAAAACCAAGTAGTCTATATCATAAAGGATTCCTATTTCCTATTCTTTAAAAAATCCTTTTTTTTAAGTAGAAGTTATTTCAAACTCTTATGTTAATCAATCAATCGAGTAATATGCATGAAGCCGTCAACTATTTTACGGAATGCGTGAATTGAAAAAAAAAAAAGAAGGGATAACAAAAAGAAGTGGTAATGGGAGCATTTGTACTATATGTGCAAATCAAAATCGGGCGGATCTTTACCCGGAGTAGAGCATAAACCTAAAAAGATTAAAGAGGCCCATTTAAGAACAAGAAAATGACATCGTGATTTGGATTGAATCTCGATGAAACAATCCATCAATGAAAAGTTAATTGGATAAGTTTATTTTATATTATACGTTATAAATATATATATATATAATAAATATAAGGGGAACACAAACTCATGTTTCGTGAAAAATAAAGGAAAATCCTTTTATTATAAGTTATTGCTTATATATAAGTTATATTATTGCTATTGCTATGAAAAAAGAAAAAGAAAAAGTATTGGAATCTACACATTGATTCTCTTTTTTTTTTGAACCGTATGCGTCAAAAGGCGCCTGTACGGTTCCTGGGGGATACAATTTGACCCTAATCAACCGACTTTATCGAGAAAGATTACTTTTTTTAGGTCAAGAGGTTGATAGCGAGATCTCAAATCAACTTATTGGTCTTATGATATATCTTAGTATCGAGGATGATACTAAAGATCTGTATTTGTTTATAAACTCTCCTGGCGGATGGGTAATACCGGGGGTGGCTCTTTATGATACTATGCAATTTGTGCTACCAGATGTACATACAATATGCATGGGCTCAGCCGCTTCAATGGGATCTTTTATCCTGGTCGGAGGAGAAATTACCAAACGTTTAGCATTCCCTCACGCTTGGCGCCAATGAGGCTTTTATTTGACAGAAAAAAGAAGACTATGCCTTCGCCATATGAAATATGAATATTAAGTAATAATAGCATGGCACTTTGAATTCGATATAATCAATTTTGTTTTCGAAACATTAGATTAGATTATGTATCGAGAGAGTAATATGAGAAAAAGGTATTTCCTATTTTATTATCGGAAGTCCAGTTCAGCGTCACAAACTTTTTTTCACACCAGAGGTCTCTTAAGAATATTTATAGTTTAGAGAGTATAGAGCGAAAAAAAACAAGATTCTTTTTTCCTTAGTTTATTTGATCAAACAAAAAAGCAACTTTGGGATTGCTGAATAACAGACAAATCACAGACAAAAAAATATAATAAATATATAAAGCAACGGAGCCATCATAGTATTTTTGAATTCCTCCGAAAGGAAGGGTGGTAAGTTGATCATTTACCTATCGGGGTCTGATCGATCCTATTTTTTTAGGTAAGGGTCAATTTGATTGTAGAGCCGTATGCAATGCATAATGCCCGTACGGTTGTTCGATTCTATCTTTTTTTTTTTTTCTTGTTATTCTTTTATTACTTTCTTTTATCTTCCCCTCATCTAGAGTCTTATATCATCAGGGTAATGATCCATCAACCTGCTGGTTCTTTTTCTGAAGTAGCAACGGGAGAATTCATCCTGGAAGTGGGAGAACTACTGAAACTACGTGAAACCCTGACAAGGGTTTATGTACAAAGAACGGGCAAACCCTTATGGGTTGTATCCGAAGACATGGAAAGAGATGTTTTTATGTCAGCAACAGAGGCCCAAGCTTATGGAATTGTTGATCTTGTAGCGGTTGAATGACAATAGCCTGGATTTCGCGTCAATTCGTAATTTAAAATTAACCCTGCCGAGTTTCATTTTAATATTCTATGATGAATGATTTTTATTTCCTATTCTATTGAATAAAAGTAATTCATAATCATCCGGTTAGGATCGATCTAAACCAGCCCATTATGTATATGATTCAACATGCCAACGATTAAACAACTTATTAGAAATACAAGACAGCCAATTAGAAATGTCACAAAATCCCCCGCGCTTCGGGGATGCCCTCAGCGTCGAGGAACATGTACTAGGGTGTATGTGCGACTCGTTCAGATCATGAACTAGAACAAAGGAAAGAGAACAATGTTCAAATAAAAATGATCAAATAGGATAGAACGGAAAAATGAACTACATTTCTTTTTTATTATCTAAAAAGAAGGATAATTGATCATATTCCTTTTATTTTGTATGAAATTTATGGTTTCTATTGGTGTAAAACCACTCACCTCAATTTAAGATGAGAAGCAATTCTCCATTGGTAGCAAATGGTTATCCATTAAGCGGAGGAAATCTTAGTTAACATAGACCCCTCTTGCAAGAACGGACTAACAAGGTCAGCTACCCAGCCAACTTTCATAATTAAATACCGTTACTGTATAGGTAGAGCTCGTTGTGAAAGACCTATTACTGGAGAATTTCTGGGTAGAGCCGAAGAATGTGAACTATACAAGTTAGCAATAACATTGATTAAATGAAGTAAAGGCTCCGGTGTATAGAGAAGACCTCACCGTTTAAGAAGTAACCATAGAAACGATGGAATCCACTATTTATTTATCATGCTATTTTTTTTTTTAATACCTAGTATATCGTATTTCGAGGTGAAATGCCTAGAAAAAATCGTGGTTGGGAAGGTTATAGTAGCCAAAGCCATTGGAATTTTTAGTTTATACATTGGAAAAATCCGTTTTGTTATTAATATACTAGGAAAGGGGCAAAAGAATAACTGAAAGAAAGGAAATCTATTAGTTATTCGTTAAAGTTTCATTTATTCAATGACCAGAATTAGACGGGGATATATCGCTCGGAGACGTAGAACAAAAATTCGTTTATTTGCATCAAGCTTTCGGGGGGCTCATTCAAGACTTACTCGAACTATTACTCAACAAAAAATAAGAGCTTTGGTTTCGGCTCATCGGGATAGGGATAAGCAAAAAATTAATTTTCGTCGTTTGTGGATCACTCGAATAAATGCAGCAATTCGTGAAAGGGGGGTATGCTATAGTTATAGTAGGTTAATAAATGATCTGTACAAAAGACAGTTGCTTCTTAATCGTAAAATACTTGCACAAATAGCTATCTCAAATAGGAATTGTCTTTATATGATTTCCAATGAGATCATAAAAGAAGTAAGTTGGAAGGAATCCACCGGTTAAACGGAGTTGCCCGGAGAATGAACTCCGGGAAGGTCGAATAAAAATGAATGAATAGAATATGATAAAATATGAGAAAGTAGTCAAAATAAATATGAATCAACACGTTCAATAAAAAAATTGATTCTTCCCAGATTATTATTTTTTTTCTTACGACACGAGAATTCAATTCGGATTCTTGGATTTTTCCAACAAAAGACCAATCCGCTTTTGAGTTCGGATGGGGATTTGAATTCAAGTGAAGAAAGAGTAAACCTATCTTTTTCTGGCTCTAAGACTAGGAGTTCTAGTGGTCGACTCGGTTCTTTCAAATTGTTTCTCATTATTAAGAAAAGGTAACAAAGATAAAATACGAGCTTGTTTTATAGCAATAGTAATTAATCGTTGTTGTTTCAAGGTCAATCTATTCACTCGTCTAGATAATATTTTTCCCTGTTCACTAATAAATCGACTAATTAAACTCATGTTTTTATAATCAATTCGATCCCCCGATTGGATCGGGGGCAAACGCCTACGAAAAGATCGCTTGGATTTAAGAAAAGTTCGCTTGGATTTATCCATGGTTTGGTTAGTTTATTTCTTATCCCTAAAATCCTATTTCAGCCGTATCTCTAATTAGAATAAATAAATAGGATTTAGTTTGTTTATAATTATCTTTAACTTTAACTATGTTAAATATGTTATATATATAATGTCATTTTTTCCCTTTCCTTGTAAGATAAGAGCGCAGGTACTCGCTTCGATCTATTTCTTTATCTCCCCGTGAATCGTATGTTTGTTACAATATGGACAGAATTTTAGCAACTCCAATCGATTAGGCGTATTGTGCCGGTTCTTTTGAGTAATATATCTGGAAATGCCCGTTGATTCCTTATTAACACCGTTTCGAACACAAGCGGTACATTCCAAAAGAACCGGTATTCGCACATCTTTACCCTTGGCCATGAACCTCCTTTGGATTTTTCATTTACTCAACTCTTCCTCTTTCAATCCGAAACGAAAAAGAAGAAAGGAAGTAAAAAAATAGAATTTGTAACTTGCTATCTTCTTATGCAAGATTTCACTACAACCAATATAGGAAATAAGATAGAAAGATTTCTAAACTATATTTCAAATCACAGTACAGTATTTCATAGAAGTATCTTGTATAATACTCTTTCCCTAGAACCAGAGTTTCTATTCGACTTTCATAGAAATTTAATACTGAGAAATTTCATATTAATTTAATTCCAACCTGAACCCCAATCTCCCAGCCGTTGACTGCACTTTTATTCTTTCTCTTTCCTCCCTTATTCTAATTCTAAAAAGGGAAAAAAGAGAAAAGAGGGGGGGCTGCTATTTCATTTTATCTCTAATCTTCTTTATTCCTTCCCACTTCAATAACTAGAATGAAAAAAAGGGGAACGTCAACGCATCCGGGAAAAAACGATTAATCTCTATCAATAAACCTGCCAAAGAAACGAACCATAGAGTACTTAGTACCGGTGCCACAGAAAGGTATGTTTGTAGATCTCTCATTGAAAAAACTCCTTCATTTTATTTGTAATTTGTAATACAGAAGATAATACATATTGGAATGTACAATCATCCAATAAAAAGATTTACTTTTTTTTTATACAGAAAAAAACGTCCTTTTCTTCCCCAATATTGCCAACTCATTTATTTTTCCTAGGGGTTCCGTTCCATATTTCATATAGATAGAAGTTTTTTACTATTATTATATGTTAAAAAAATGAGACCAAAAAGACGAAATGGACATAAAAATTCTAGGTTTTAATAGAGGCGATAACGATGTGGAAAACAAGACAGGAATTCTCTACAATGACACTGTAGACCAATGGAAGGGATGTAGCGCAGCTTGGTAGCGCGTTTGTTTTGGGTACAAAATGTCACGGGTTCAAATCCTGTCATCCCTACCTATTACTGCTCTTTTGAGCAGTAATGAGGGATTTTTGAGATCAATTCACATTGGACATATCATATAGAATCTATCATTCTTATGATACCATATAGTGTATGCATACAAGATGTATTGGGGCCAATCCTTTTCTTTACAGTCTTATATTTTATGAGAAAAAAAAGCGCTCTTAGTTCAGTTCGGTAGAACGTGGGTCTCCAAAACCCGATGTCGTAGGTTCAAATCCTACAGAGCGTGATTCAGATCTTCTTCGATCGAATTCGACTGAAACACTAACTGGAACAGGAATCTTAATTTGACCTCCTGGATATTAAAGAAAGGAGGAGGTCAATAAAAAAAAAGAGATTTTAATTAATCAAAGGTCCAACTGATCGCCACGCCTGTATTGTAAATATGCAGTTACAAATAATCCAGCCAAAGTAATAGGAATTAGGCCTAACACGATTCCAAATAGAAAAACTTCAATCATTTCAATTTGTTTGAAAGGAGAAAAAAAGAGGTAATATCTATACCTAAATATTAATCCGAATTACCATGAATCTCAATGACCAATAATTGGCAATTGACACGGTAAGTAACTAGAAATACGCAGAAGTTTGCGGAAAGATTGACTTTTATGAATTGTGCACTTAATTTCAAATAAGTCGTATCTTGCTCAGACCAATAAATAGAGCTGAGGTTATAGTTAAAGCCGTTAGTAGAAAACCGAAATAACTAGTTATGGTAGGCATTAAGGAGCTAAATGAAATATGTTCTTTTTATACATATGTTTATAAAAAAGTACTTACCTGAGTTTACTTTTTTGCAAAATAGGAGAGAAACAAAAATACCAATTGAAAGTTTTTGATTCATCTATCATTATAGACAGCACTAAGAAGGAAAAAGTCACAACTGTATAAAAATAAATTGATTCATCATCTGTAACATCTACCGATACCACGTTTGCAATCAGCGAATGCATTCTTGGATCATTTTTCAACTCAACTTATAAACGAATAATAAGAACTGGGTCGTGTAATTTCGTTTTTAAAATGAAAATGAAACTCTTTTCGAATCATTATGGAATCAAATTAGAAAATTATTCCTATTTTTCTCATTTTTTTTTATTGTATCGAATCTATTTTCTATTTTATAGCGAACAGTAATCTTAGAATAATTTTAATTTCATTTTAACTAATTAGATTCCGTAATAGGTTCACTCATATAATATAAATAATATTTTATTTTGAATGAATGAGAACAAAAAGTTATCAGATGATCACTCCAAAAAAATAGGTGTTTTGGTTCAACTATATTATAAGACTAGTCATTTCTATTCTCTTTTGCTTTAGAAGTTCTATTTTGTATCTTTCCATATTAGAAAATCCGCATCTTTGTAGTTAGTCAATAAAGAACCTTCAGTTTCGATCTAATCTAATATCTAATACAACAATGTATGCATTAGTGATTCCAATTATTCCATTCTTTGTTCTTTTTCGTTTCTCAAATAAAATTAGAACTTCTAATTTCTATTCTTAATTGTTACTAGACGGTTAACAAATTCCTAAAAAAAAAAAAAAAAAAAAGAAGATTTCAACAAAAAGCGCTTCTAATATCTAATACTATGAATATGAATAACAAAGATTTTTAGATCTCACATCTACTTACAATTGTGGGAATATTCTAATAAATTTCATGAATTATTAGAAACTACCTTATCAGATTCACATTTTACCTGATCCTCGTTTCTAGCCCTAAACTCATAATGGCGAGAAATATATTATTTTAAGATTGAATAGGACATTCTTTTACATCAACAAATCAACAAAGAACAAGTAAAGGAAGAAAGAAATTATTTAGCACCTCCTTCCAATACTAATTCAAAGTGCGTTGCTGTGTCAGAAGAAGGATAGCTATAC